CTCTGGCGCAAACACCCTTTTCTGCGCTGCGCTCATCACGAGAAGCCGGGGAACTCTCTTGGGTGGACTTCAAGCTAGCGGCCAAACCAAAGAAGAATCTGAAAGAAGTTGGAAGTGGATCAGTGGTTTGGTAGCCCGAACAGTTGGAAAGCAGATAGGGTAGGCCGATCTGTCGGAGTAGTCAACTAAGCATACAGAGTAGACTACTACCTTCATGGAAGCATCAGTGTCGGCTAAAGCAAGGGTTAGGTTAAACCGTCGATCAATTGGGGGGCTGACCTAACCTAGTGACAGTGTAACGTAATAAAAAAAAAGAAAATTCCTTCCTTGCTTTTGCGTCTGATGATGCATATGCCGTGCCTGATTATGCGTATGCTTGTGCGTGTGTATATGTGTATACTGCTTCGGATGCATACGGGAGTGCTGCTTCGGGGAAGAAGGGGGGCCAAAGAGGGTCCAACACTCAACGAGCGGATTTTGTGAGCGATTCTCCCTTTTCCTTTTTATCTTGACCTCGGTTTTAGAACCAAAGGGTGATTATAGGTGACGTTCACTCTTGAAATTCTTCGCTCGTAAGGCGAGCACTGAAGCTTCTTTGGCGAGGGCAGGGCGATTATAGGTGACGTCTCGTGGGAGACCTCCCGACAGCGTAGAATGATCCAACAAATTCAAGAAAGGATCGGTTTTGTCAAGCATTGGTTGCAACATCGAAATTGGACTTCCCCTTGCCGAATTCACCTCAGGCTTTGGGGCCGGAGTCAGACCTAGAAAGAGAAGCCCGAACCCGCCTATCGCCTTGGTGGGATCCATAAAAGTTATGTCGAATTGCGATATGATTGAGAGGGCCCCTCTTTTAATGATGAGTGGGATCACATCACGACAGGGAACAAGCTCTTTGCGCCCCACGTATGGCTTCCACTGTGATGTTCGGTGAATAGTATGCCGAGGGCTTCGATTTCACTCGTTGAATAATGTATTTCCTTTGCAAAACTTGTATCTGGCTGGAACGGGTAACTAAACTATACAATCAAAAGTGAGAAGGTAATATTCGCCTGAAGCGGATGGAGACCTCTCTTTATCCGCCTTCGGGCTTTGAAAAAAGGCTTCGTACCATCAATCATATATAGATGGATTGATTGACTCGCGGCTAGTAGTGTGCGACGAGCAGACCAAATGCCTCCCTTGGCCTCCCGGCTGTAAGTCAGCCAGAAAAGAGACTTGCTTTTTCCCTCCGAGCCCCGCCGAAGTAGTTGGTATTTCAATCTTATAATAATAATAATACGATCGACGATCATTCTCATAATAGCGCTCCGTGGGGCTCAACATAGTAGTACGCCCGGTTCACCAGGTGAGACCACTGCAGGGCCCAATCATAGTCCAAATCTGACTTTGATCCAGCAATCAAACTACTGCGCTAACGCGCTTTTATTTAAAGAGAACTATCGTTTCGCGCAGCTCAATTCCGTTGCTTGTTCGAACGCTAGCGAGATAACTCGGCCACCATTAATGGGCACCTTGTGGATAAGCATAACATTCTCAAAAAAGATAGACAGAGAGTGAACAGGTCGTTCCCGTGTCGTCCAGCGGAGCCTAGAAGAATCCTACCCTTGGTATAGTTACCTCACCCTTGCCCCTTTCTCTCCTTAACCGGGGTCAAGTAGCGAAGGATGGGAATGACATACTAAGGGCTAACGGGGGATGGAATGTGGCTGCTTCCGCCGTTCAAACTGGGGATCTTTCACCTCGGTTTTAGAGGTGGTAGGCAAAACAAGAAGACTCAGAACCAGCAACTAGTAAAGTGATCGCGCAGGGGCTTCGCCGCCTCTCCTTCTCTCGAAGGGTTGGTGTGGCTTCTGGAATGGAAATGAAGAGGTTCTGAAAGAAAGCAAGCGATCGTAGGTAAAGGACAAGGAAGGAAACAAGCAAGGTTAGGAGAACAATGTTGCACAGGGACAACTCGCGCCACGAACTATCTGGTAGACTTGAGTCGACAAGTCACCATTCCTGGAAGCCTAAGACGAGTAAGCAGACTACGCTTTCTATTCCCGCCAGTCAATCCAGGGAAGGATTCCGAGAGTTGACTTTGAACTAGTAGGGCATTCTTACCTTAGTTTCTTTCTAGTTCACATTGAAATAAGTAAGAGAACAACGCATCAAACGAAACCAGAGAATCCGTTTTCAACTCGAAGTTAGAGATTTTACTTTCCTGAACCAACTCTGGAAACTAAGAAACAGGCTTTCCTATTTTCTTTGAGCCAAGCTTTCCGGCTAAGTCGAATAGCTTTTGCACCTATCCCATCCCTGTCAGTCGAGTAGTTTAGTATTGCTGTAAGCCCTTCCCTTGACGGGAGGTTGCTTTTCCGGTTGAAGATCCGGTTGCTTTAAAGACTTTCCGATCCCGGTATTCGATCTAAGTTAAGTTTCCCTTTCCTCTGCCTTCGAAGCGGATGAGGGACTTGTTGAAGAAGCTTTCCTTGATTCTCTCGGAACTACTTCTTTCAGTCTAGCATTTTCGCCCCTTGCCTCAAAGTCTTAGTCCAAAGCGTTGGATTCAGAACTTCTCTTGTCGATACCCAACTTTTGTCTCGTACCCAAGTTTCTAAACTACAGTTGTAGCCACCCAAAACCCCTGTGTTAACTGCCTTCAGCTGGTAACATACTTTCCGAAGTAAACCCCTATTAATATTAAGAAGGGAGCCTCACTCTGCGGGGGAATAGGTTTAGCATTAACGTCTTTCACCTCCAAACCTTGATTCGAACCTAGTGTCAACATCTGCGAACATCGCCTCGAAAGAAAGGCTTTATCCCATCCCCAATACCTTACTTAACTACCGAAGTCATAGGATTTCACTTCTCTAAATATGAAATGAATCTTTCTTTTCTCAATAGCAGCAGGTATACTCTCTCTATTGGTCGAGCTTTCTTTCTCCCTGTAGGTTCGAGCTATTGTGCCACCTAAGAATCTTTCCTTGTCTTTCTGCAAGGGATCTGATCCTTCCTTCTATCTTCGGTTGGTCGGGCGCTTGATTAACCATAACTCGCCCGGACATCGTCTACACAGTCAATATTCTTAGCCAATTCATGCACCAACCGATTCAATGGCAGCTAGTTCCAGGGAAGTCAATGGAAGTTGGATTGCCTAGTTGCTTTTGAGTTCTATTTTCACTAGTTTCCAAGGCTTGATTGCCCCTGGGCTTGGGCTTGCTTTGATGATGGGTAGGCTTGTTGTGCTTTGGCCCTTCTGTGGGCTTTCATCGAGGAAAGCAGGCTTGATAGGCCCAAGTCTTCATTTTTAGGATTTTGATGGTTCATGTAGGCTTGGGTCTTTCATTCGGGCCCTATTGGGGCACCCTGTGGGCCAATGCGTATAAGCTTGGGCTTTCTTAACGTGGCTCATTTGACGACTCAGTACATGGATGTCACGAGTCTATTGGCATAGAATATGGAATCTTTTCTACGTAAGCTGGTTGTGCAAAGTTTGTTCGTGCATACAGGCAGTGTGATTTGGGGATCTTTTGTTTGCTCCGCAAGGTAGCCAGAGCCAGCCAGTTTTTCATTAAAAAGGCATGATCGTCTTCAACTGCCGAAAAGTAGTGCGGAGAACTAGTAAGAATTGTGCCTGCCATCCAATTCGTGACGCATGGCGATATTACTCTACCACTCTATAAATGGAGGCTCGATAAGTGTCTTCACTTCATCAAATTCAAATCAAAGAAATTTAGTACTAGCACGTATGGCTATGGATGCTGCAAACAGGCTTTCTGCAATTGCTGCCGAAATGGGGCAACTGCAAAATGAAATTCAAGAGCACCGTAGAGTGCTAAACTGCTTTTTGAGAAGTGTTAGAACAATGGATCCTGCAAGGAAAGAAGCGCGCATTCGCGCTACCAGAGAGCGCATAGAGGGTTTGGAGGAGAGGCAGCAAGCGCTGCGGGCGGAGCAGCAAGAGCTCGTTGTGCAGGCGATCACCCGCGGTGACCAGGGAGACTAGAAGAAAGAAAAAAGTAGTTACAGTCTCTTCTTTATGATGCTGAGTCTGAAGATTCTGAGTCTGTAACCATCAATATAGTGGTGGGTAACGAGTCCGAGTTAGGTCTGGATGTTAAGTCTGCTATTGTCGAGTCTATTGTTAGTTCTCTTTCCAAGTCTGTTAAAGAGTCTGGTGAGTTTGAGTCTGTCAATGTAATCGCTCCTTTTATCAAAAAAATGAACTCTGATTCTGCTTACTCCGATGTGCCTAATGATGAATGTGTGGACCCTAATCATGACTATAATGTTCCAAAAGAAATAAAGGATTTAATCAAAAGAGAAGAAGAAAGGCCTACTCAAAATGTTGTGGAAAAGACTCTCTCAATAAATCTAGGTACTGAGGATGATCCCAAACTTGTCCAGATTGGTTCCACTCTATCTTCAGAGGAATGTCAAAAATGGATTTCTCTACTAAAAGAATTGAAAGTACATAATAAGCTATTACTATTAAAGTTACAACCCTTCTTGGCAAGGATGTCCGCACACGCGTTAGACTGCCTGCGAGCATGGTTCAGTTTTCACTTCCTCTCCCGGTGGTCGAGCCAGTTTTCACTCCCTCGGCAAAAGAGATTTTAGCCACTGGTTCTAAAGGAATGGACATGACCATATTTAATAGAGAAGGTAGATATAAGCTTATAACAACTTTTCACTGAGAATTTGCAGAGCTCCTCGGCTTAAGACCTATCACAAAGAAAGAAGAATGGCTTTCTCCTAAACTATCCGTATTCATGGCTCCTCCCGTCACTGTGATTAAAAGAATGTCGACCATCCTTCATGTATTAAAGTGTCAGTCTCCAGTTGACTTCTTTTATCTTTTGCTTCCACGGGCTGAATTCATATTTCAGTAGAACCCGGGAGAGCTATTACTATGACAACTCTTCGTCCTTTCTTGCATCTGCTTAGTTCTCATGGCACCCTTCCTACACTCTCATGTACTGATACACCTGAACAAAATGGTCCTCTTTTTTTATTTACTGCTGATGGTCCTACCTCTGCTCATAGCTTCGCATTCCTATGGCTTCAGGAAACTACTCCAGTCTCATTCCTTGACTACGAAACCGTTTTGGACTAAAAAGTCTCATTTCACAGTTATATGAGAAGGAAAGTTTGAGACTATCTGCCCCAGAGGAGGCAACTTGCATTTTTCGCTCACAAGACAAGAAAGACCGGCCAAAAGGGACATGGAAGAGCAGGGGGAGCTGCTGGTCATCCATGGAATTGGGATCCATGAGATGGGGCATTGAAAATGAAGAGCGGAATAGGGAGAAGATGCATGAGTTCAGCAGCTTCACTAATTGTTGAGGGCGAGAAAGGGGGGTGACGCGACGACATGACCAAGATTTGATCCAGCCTATTAAGTGAATAGGTCAGATTTGGATACAATCGTTCGGCCTCTAACAGCATGTTCCCCGTTTCCAATCCTCAACCCAGTTCCGCCATACCATATCCATATGTATGAACCTCGGGCATACCTCTGAATTAATGAAATACGAATTGATCAAAGATTCCGTGTATCCTTCATTAATAAATGGGGCGCTAGTGAGACTATTAGAATCAAAAAAGTAGGAAAAAGAATTCAGATAAGAAAAGTTCACATTGGTCAGAGACCGGTGAAATTCAGTATAGAAAGAAAATCTTTTTCTGAAATTGTTCTAGTGGATCGAGACGAGAAAGCAGCGCCCAATGTGCCACGCAAAAGAGGAACGAAAGTGTCCCGCGCGGCCGGTCAACGTATGCCTAAGATCGATCCGTTATTGCTTTTTTTTGAAGAGACGAGGAGAGTTTGAGTCAATGCTTAACACATGCAAGTCGAAGGTTGTTTTCGGGGAGCTGAGCAGAAGGAAAAGAAGGCTATCTTCTCCTACTACTGATTAACCTGTTCTATAGATGCCAGATGCTTAAGCCTATTCTTGCAAGAGACGTGGCATAATTGCTAAATAAGTTCTCTCACAACCTAGTCTGCTCGTGGTCACGGAAAGCCCGTCTTTTTGGCTCTGGAAGCTCCTTCTGTAAGACCTTGGTCAATCAGTTATTTTTACTAATATTCATGTGCTGCGGATTCTCGAACAAGAACAGCAAATTCAATAGAAACGGAGTCGCGAAAAGAGCCAGTCTCTCTTTCTGGAAGCTATCTTGTGAAAGATTAGTAGGAAGGAGAGTTCGAAAGTCTACAGAAAAGGCCTAGGCGTAGGCGCCTTATTCCCTCAACCCTTAAACCCGCATATATTGGCCCTATGATCGCATCCATTGGTGAAGTCGCCCCAAAGGACTATATCGATTGTATTCCCTTTTCTCTCATGCCCGCTTAGTTGCTATACCAGGTCCAGTCGCTACACGTATACCATGTGCGGACCGGCTCTCTTGTTAAGAGGAGTTCAAACCTGGTCTCGAGAATCCAATATTCTGGATAGTTCTCTCTTTCGCCTCTTCAAGTAGTACTCTGACTTCAACCTACGAAAGTAGTAGTTTGTCTACAGAACGTTATCTAATCTCCGAAAGCTTTCTTTCCCCGAAAAAACATACAATAAAAACTATCAGATCAGTGCTCTGATTCTACTTATGAGATTTTGAGAATATATTATACCACTAGCCAAGTCGAGACAAATGTGAAATAGGTCTCCACAGGGCTTTCTCTGCTAGTTGTTAGCTCGTCTGGTCAAAGCTCGCTTACGAACCTAGGACGTAGAAGGAGACTAATATGATAGTAGGTCCTCTGTCACAAGCAGAAGTTGTGGTCATTTATGTAACCTGATCTCCCTTTTTCTATGTCCGATTAGACGCACCACTGGCGCAAAGACCTATGGGAAGGAACTGAAGCAGCACCCTCCCTCTGGTTCAACCTTAGTTCAATCCTCGTTGGAGAATTCTTCCTATTTGACTGAGCGGATTCCACTTCTTCTTAATCACTCTATAATATAATGGAAAGCTTTTCTTTAGAAAGTTATCCTTAATGTATGGATAGTCAGATTATGAGGCCTTTCAAAGCGATAGGGGGAAGATGCTCTTTCTTTATATAGGCGGAAACTTGGCTTAGCACTTTAATCTTGATACGCCGATACGCCCTTCGGGATATACCTTCGAACTGGTTGCTTTCAGCTGACAATCAACAGGATAGTCTGGTGGAAAGAATCACCCTTCCCAGTCTTCGTCTTAGAACAATCTTTAGCCGGGGAACAAGCTGTTGTCAGTTTGCGTCTTTAATCTGATGTTTCCAATCCCTCGTGAGTTATTTTCCTATTTAGGGCGGTTTAGGCCCTTCTTTTCTTGCCCGCAATGGGACTTCTTTCCCACTCTACATGCCTACATGCTGGGCTAAATGTTTCGATTCTTCCTCTTTTTATACGATGATTGAGGAGCTTTATCCCTATCTTTTCTTTGTTATTCGATGATGCCACAGATGCCACACCAGAATGGATATCCATGAATGGAGGTTTATTCCCAGGTTTTCGAGCTAGAGAGTAAACCCTTAAA